GCTAGCGTAGCTTAATTAAAGCATAACACTGAAGATGTTAAGATGGGCCCTAGAAAGCCCCGCCCGCACAAAGGCTTGGTCCTGACTTTACTATCAACTTTAGCCAAATTTACACATGCAAGTATCCGCCCCCCTGTGAGAATGCCCTACAGCTCCCTGCCCGGGAGCAAGGAGCTGGTATCAGGCACACATCTGTAAGCCCATGACACCTTGCTTAGCCACACCCTCAAGGGAACTCAGCAGTGATAAACATTAAGCCATAAGTGAAAACTTGACTTAGTTAAAGCTAAGAGGGCCGGTAAAACTCGTGCCAGCCACCGCGGCTATACGAGAGACCCAAGTTGATACCATTCGGCGTAAAGAGTGGTTATGGAAAATAAAGACTAAAGCCGCACACCTTCAAAGCTGTTATACGCATCCGAAGGCTAGAAGATCAACCACGAAGGTAGCTTTACAACCCCTGACCCCACGAAAGCTCTGGCACAAACTGGGATTAGATACCCCACTATGCCTAGCCCTAAACCTTGGTAATATATCACATACACTACCCGCCTGGGAACTACGAGCACCAGCTTAAAACCCAAAGGACTTGGCGGTGCTTTAGACCCCCCTAGAGGAGCCTGTTCTAGAACCGATAACCCCCGTTCAACCTCACCCTTCCTTGTTTATCCCGCCTATATACCGCCGTCGTCAGCTTACCCTGTGAAGGCCTAAAAGTAAGCACAACTGGTACAACCCAAAACGTCAGGTCGAGGTGTAGCGCATGGAGGGGGAAGAAATGGGCTACATTCCCTATATTAGGGAACACGAACGGCGCACTGAAACACGCGCCTGAAGGAGGATTTAGTAGTAAGCGGGAAATAGAGTGTTCCGCTGAAATCGGCCCTGAAGCGCGCACACACCGCCCGTCACTCTCCCCAAGCCTATCACTTTAAATAATTAAAAACCCAAAAATCGCGGAGGGGAGGCAAGTCGTAACATGGTAAGGGTACCGGAAGGTGCACTTGGTAATATCAGAGTGTAGTTAAAATAGAATAACACTTCCCTTACACTGAAGAGACACCCGTGCAAATCGGATCACCCTGACGCCCAACAGCTAGCCCACAAACACAACAACAACCAACCATTATTTATAACCCCAAATGCACAAGTGTTTTAATTAAACAAACCATTTTTCCCCTTTAGTATGGGCGACAGAAAAAGAACTTAGGAGCAATAGAGAAAGTACCGCAAGGGATCGCTGAAAGAGAAATGAAACAACCCAGTGAAGCTAAGTAAAGCAGAGATTTATTCTCGTACCTTTTGCATCATGATTTAGCCAGCGTGACCCAAGCAAAGAGTGCTTTAGTTTGACACCCCGAAACTAGGGGAGCTACTCCAAGACAGCCTATTTATAGGGCGAACCCGTCTCTGTGGCAAAAGAGTGGAATGAGCTTTGAGTAGAGGTGATAAACCTACCGAACCTAGTTATAGCTGGTTGCCCGAGAAATGGATAGAAGTTCAGCCTCTCAGATTCTTTATTCACCTCAGTATTACCCCACCTGATACCACAAGAAACTGTGAGAGTTATTCAAAGGGGGTACAGCCCCTTTGAAACAAGATACAACTTTTCCGGGAGGAAAAAGATCATAATTAAATAAAGGTAAGTATTTGGGTGGGCCTAAAAGCAGCCATCCCAATAGAAAGCGTTATAGCTCAAATACATCACTACCCCTCTCTATCCTGATCATTAATTCTTACTCCCCCCTTCCCTACCGGGCCATCCCATGCAAACATGGGAGGGACCCTGCTAATATGAGTAATAAGAGAGCCAAGCCTCTCTCCTTGCATACATGTAATTCGGAACGAACCCGCACCGAGCATTAACGACCCCAAACGAAGAGGGACCTGAACAACAACCCAAACAACCAGAAAAAAATTCAAACATAAACCGTTAACCCTACACAGGTGTGCACCTCAGGAAAGACTAAAAGAAAGAGAAGGAACTCGGCAAACAAATCAAGCCTCGCCTGTTTACCAAAAACATCGCCTCTTGCAAAGCTAAAGAATAAGAGGTCCCGCCTGCCCTGTGACTATTAGTTTAACGGCCGCGGTATTTTGACCGTGCAAAGGTAGCGCAATCACTTGTCTTTTAAATGAAGACCTGTATGAATGGCACAACGAGGGCTTAACTGTCTCCTCTTTCAAGTCAATGAAATTGATCTCCCCGTGCAGAAGCGGGGATACAAACATAAGACGAGAAGACCCTATGGAGCTTTAGACACCAAAGAAGATCCTGTCAAGTAACCCCCTATAAGGGCCTGAACTAATGGAATCCTTCCCTAATGTCTTTGGTTGGGGCGACCGCGGGGAAACAAAAAACCCCCACGTGGAAAGGGAGCACCCCCTCCTACAATTAAGAGCCGCAGCTCTAATTAACAGAATATCTGACCAATAAGATCCGGCAATGCCGATCAACGGACCGAGTTACCCTAGGGATAACAGCGCAATCCCCTTTTAGAGCCCATATCGACAAGGGGGTTTACGACCTCGATGTTGGATCAGGACATCCTAATGGTGCAGCCGCTATTAAGGGTCCGTTTGTTCAACGGTTAAAGTCCTACGTGATCTGAGTTCAGACCGGAGTAATCCAGGTCAGTTTCTATCTATGGTGTGCTCTTTTCTAGTACGAAAGGACCGAAAAGAAGAGGCCCCTGCTCTAAGCAAGCCTCACCCCCACCTAGTGAAGACAACTAAAGTAGGCAAGAGGGCATACCCCCCGTGCCTGAGAGAACGGCATGTTGGGGTGGCAGAGCCCGGTGAATGCAAAAGACCTAAGCCCTTTTTACAGAGGTTCAAGTCCTCTCCTTAACTATGATTTCAGTCCTTATTACCCATATTCTTAACCCCTTGGCCTTCATTGTCCCCGTCCTATTAGCTGTCGCCTTCCTCACGCTTCTAGAACGCAAAGTACTAGGGTATATACAACTACGAAAGGGCCCAAATATTGTAGGACCTTACGGGCTGTTACAGCCTATCGCCGATGGTGTGAAGCTCTTTATTAAAGAGCCCGTTCGCCCCTCCACTTCCTCTCCCGTACTTTTCCTCCTCGCCCCCCTACTCGCACTCACACTTGCCTTGACCCTTTGAGCCCCCATGCCTCTCCCATACCCAGTCATTGACTTGAACCTTGGAATTCTATTTATTTTAGCCCTATCAAGCCTCGCTGTCTACTCCATTCTAGGATCAGGCTGAGCATCAAATTCAAAATATGCCCTCATCGGGGCCCTTCGGGCTGTAGCCCAAACCATTTCATATGAAGTTAGTCTAGGCCTAATCCTATTAAGTACTATTATTTTTACAGGAGGTTTCACCCTACAGACCTTCAACATTGCTCAAGAGAGCGTCTGAATACTACTCCCAGCTTGACCACTAGCCGCAATATGGTATATTTCAACCCTTGCGGAGACAAACCGTGCACCTTTTGACCTTACTGAAGGCGAATCGGAGCTAGTCTCTGGCTTCAATGTCGAATATGCAGGTGGCCCATTCGCCCTATTTTTCCTGGCCGAATATGCCAATATCCTGCTTATAAATACGCTTTCCGCCACCCTCTTCTTAGGGGCCTCTCATTTTCCGATATTACCTGAACTCACCGCAGTAAACCTAATAACCAAAGCGGCCCTTCTGTCTGTCTTATTTTTATGAGTTCGAGCCTCTTACCCACGATTCCGCTACGATCAACTCATACATCTGATTTGAAAAAACTTCCTCCCGCTTACACTGGCCCTGGTTATCTGACACCTAGCCCTCCCCATTGCATTTGCTGGCTTGCCACCCCAGCTATAGATAAGAAGCCGTGCCTGAAGTAAAGGGCCACTTTGATAGAGTGACTTATGGGGGTTCAAATCCCCCCCGCTTCTTAGAAAAGGGGGACTCGAACCCCGCCTAAGGAGAGCAAAACTCCTGGTGCTCCCACTACACTATTTCCTAGTAAAGTCAGCTAATTCTAAGCTCTTGGTCCCATACCCCAAACACGAAGGTTAAAATCCCTCCTTTGCTAATGAACCCTTACATCTTAACCGCCCTGCTATTTGGTATTGGTTTAGGCACTACTACCACCTTCGCAAGCTCCCACTGACTACTCGCCTGAATGGGCCTGGAAATAAATACTCTTGCCATCATTCCTCTAATAGCTCAACACCATCACCCCCGAGCAGTTGAAGCAGCCACTAAATATTTCTTGATTCAAGCTGCCGGAGCAGCTATACTACTATTTGCCAGCACCACCAACGCTTGATTAACTGGACAATGAGACCTTTTGCAGATTGCCCACCCTTTCCCGACTGTTCTTGTCACTTTGGCCCTCGCACTAAAAGTGGGGCTTGCACCTGTACACTCATGACTACCTGAAGTACTTCAAGGCCTGGACCTAACCACAGGACTTATTTTGTCAACCTGACAAAAACTTGCCCCATTTGCCTTATTAGTCCAAACCCCCTGTGCCAACACCACCCTTTTAATTATCCTCGGACTTACCTCAACCATTGTAGGAGGCTGAGGGGGTCTCAACCAAACCCAGCTTCGCAAAATTCTTGCCTACTCTTCCATCGCACACCTCGGCTGGATAGTAATTGTACTACAATTCTCCCCCTCCTTAACTATTCTTACACTACTCACATATTTTATTATAACGTTTTCAGCATTTCTTATGTTTAAACTTAATAAAGCAACCAGCATTAATGCTCTAGCAACCTCTTGGGCAAAGACCCCCGCCCTAACCGCCCTTGCACCCCTTCTATTATTATCCTTGGGAGGCCTCCCCCCACTTACAGGCTTTATACCAAAGTGACTTATTCTTCAAGAGCTTGCTAAACAAGACCTTGCCCCCGCCGCAACACTGGCGGCGATAACCGCCCTCCTTAGCCTATATTTTTATCTGCGACTATCATATGCGATGGCACTAACTATCTCGCCAAATAACCTGACCGCAGTCTCCCCATGACGCCTCCCCTCCTTACAACTAACACTGCCACTTGCTACCTCAGCCATAGCTACACTACTGCTCCTACCCCTGACACCCGCCGCAATAGCACTAATAACCCTTTAAGGGACTTAGGTTAAAACAAGACCAAGGGCCTTCAAAGCCCTAAGTGAGGGTGGAAGTCCCCCAGTCCCTGATAAGGCTTGCGGGACACTACCCCACATCTCCTGTATGCAAAACAGGTACTTTAATTAAGCTAAAGCCTTCCTAGAAGGGCAGGCCTCGATCCTGCAAGATCTTAGTTAACAGCTAAGCGCTCAAACCAACAAGCATCCATCTATCTTTCCCCCGCCTAGAAGGCGGGCAAAGGCGGGGGAAAGTCCCGGCAGACGACTAACCTGCATCTTCAGATTTGCAATCTGATATGTATAACACCTCAAGACTTCTGGTAAGAAGAGGACTCAAACCTCTGTTTGTGGGACTACAATCCATCGCTTAAAAACTCAGCCATCCTACCTGTGGCCATCACACGTTGATTTTTCTCCACTAATCACAAAGACATCGGCACCCTTTATCTAGTATTTGGTGCCTGAGCCGGTATAGTAGGCACAGCCCTCAGCCTACTCATTCGAGCAGAACTAAGCCAACCGGGCGCTCTCCTTGGAGACGACCAAATTTATAATGTAATCGTTACAGCACATGCCTTCGTAATGATTTTCTTTATAGTAATGCCAATTATAATCGGAGGTTTTGGAAACTGATTAATTCCCCTAATGATTGGAGCCCCAGATATAGCATTTCCTCGTATAAATAACATAAGTTTCTGACTTCTACCCCCTTCTTTCCTACTACTACTTGCCTCTTCTGGAGTAGAAGCGGGTGCCGGAACCGGGTGAACAGTGTACCCGCCCCTGGCTGGTAATTTAGCCCACGCAGGAGCATCAGTTGACCTGACAATCTTTTCACTTCACCTAGCAGGTATTTCCTCAATCCTCGGGGCAATCAATTTTATCACCACAATTATTAATATGAAGCCCCCGGCCATCTCTCAATACCAAACACCCCTATTTGTATGAGCGGTCCTAATTACCGCTGTTCTTCTCCTTCTCTCTCTACCAGTTCTCGCTGCCGGCATCACAATGCTCCTTACCGACCGAAATCTTAATACCACCTTCTTTGACCCGGCTGGAGGAGGAGATCCAATCCTTTACCAACACTTATTCTGGTTTTTTGGACACCCGGAAGTATATATTCTTATTCTGCCTGGCTTTGGTATGATTTCACACATCGTCGCCTATTATTCTGGTAAAAAAGAACCCTTTGGCTATATAGGTATAGTGTGAGCAATAATGGCTATTGGCCTCCTAGGCTTTATTGTATGAGCTCATCACATATTCACAGTTGGCATGGACGTAGACACGCGTGCTTATTTCACGTCTGCCACTATAATCATCGCAATTCCCACCGGTGTTAAAGTATTTAGCTGACTTGCAACCCTACATGGGGGCTCTATTAAATGAGAGACACCCCTTTTATGGGCCCTGGGCTTTATTTTCCTGTTTACAGTAGGCGGGCTTACAGGTATTGTTCTGGCCAATTCATCACTAGATATTGTACTCCACGATACCTATTATGTAGTAGCCCACTTCCACTACGTACTATCTATGGGGGCCGTATTTGCCATTGTCGCCGCCTTCGTGCACTGATTCCCGCTATTCTCAGGCTACACACTTCACAGCACTTGAACAAAAATCCACTTCGGTATTATGTTCTTAGGGGTAAACTTAACCTTCTTCCCACAACACTTCCTAGGATTAGCCGGAATGCCCCGACGATACTCCGATTACCCTGACGCCTATACCCTATGAAATACAGTCTCCTCAATCGGATCACTTATCTCCCTAGTAGCTGTTATCATGTTTTTATTTATTATTTGAGAGGCATTCGCCGCCAAACGTGAAGTTCTAGCAACAGATTTAACAACAACCAATGTAGAATGACTACATGGCTGCCCTCCCCCATACCACACATTCGAGGAGCCTGCCTTTGTACAAGTACAAGCAGACTAACGAGAAAGGGAGGAGTCGAACCCCCATAGGTCGGTTTCAAGCCGACCACATAACCGCTCTGCCACTTTCTTTATAAGACACTAGTAAAAGAGTACATTACACCGCCTTGTCAAGGCGGAAGTGTGGGTTAGACCCCCGCGTGTCTTGCTTTTAATGGCCCATCCGTCACAGCTTGGATTTCAAGATGCAGCTTCACCTGTTATAGAAGAACTTCTTCATTTTCATGACCATGCTTTAATAATCGTCTTCCTGATTAGCACACTAGTGCTTTATATTATTCTTGCTATAGTTACCACTAAATTAACGAACAAATATATCTTAGATTCACAAGAGATTGAAATTATCTGAACAATTCTCCCAGCTATCATTTTAATTCTGATTGCACTCCCCTCCCTTCGCATCCTCTATCTTATAGATGAAATTAACAACCCTTTATTAACAATTAAAGCCGTTGGCCACCAATGATACTGAAGCTATGAATATACTGACTACGAAGATCTTGGCTTTGACTCATATATAATTCCCACCCAAGACCTAACCCCTGGACAATTCCGCCTATTAGAAGCCGACCATCGCATGGTTATTCCAGTTGAATCCCCCATCCGAGTCTTAGTATCCGCAGACGATGTACTCCACTCATGAGCAGTCCCAGCCCTCGGAGTAAAAATGGACGCAGTCCCAGGTCGCCTTAACCAAACAGCCTTCATCGCATCCCGACCAGGCGTATTCTACGGACAATGCTCTGAGATCTGCGGAGCAAATCACAGCTTTATACCTATTGTAGTGGAAGCAGTTCCCCTAGAACACTTTGAAAACTGATCATCTCGAATACTTGAAGACGCCTCGCTAGGAAGCTAAATAGGGTATAGCGTTAGCCTTTTAAGCTAAAGATTGGTGACTCCCAACCACCCCTAACGACATGCCCCAACTCAACCCCGCACCTTGATTTGCTATTTTAGTCTTCTCGTGAATGGTCTTCCTGGCCGTTATTCCCGCTAAAGTTACAGCCCACACCTTCCCAAATACCCCCACCCTGCAAAGCGCAGAAAAAGCCAAAACAGACCCCTGAACTTGACCATGACACTAAGCTTTTTTGACCAGTTTATAAGCCCCACCTATCTCGGGATCCCATTAATAGCCCTTGCCCTTACCCTACCCTGACTCCTTTACCCCACACCTACAACTCGATGATTAAATAACCGATTCCTCGCGCTTCAAGGTTGATTTATCAACCGTTTTACCCAACAGCTTCTCCTTCCCTTAAATATTGGAGGTCATAAGTGAGCTGCCCTCCTAACCTCATTAATGATCTTTTTAATTACCCTAAATATATTAGGACTTCTTCCCTACACTTTTACCCCTACCACCCAATTGTCACTAAATCTGGGGCTTGCGGTACCTCTCTGATTAGCAACTGTCATTATTGGCATGCGAAACCAACCAACCCATGCCCTAGGACACCTCCTACCAGAAGGCACACCCGGCCCCCTCATCCCCGTGCTTATCGTTATCGAAACAATTAGCCTCTTCATTCGCCCCCTTGCCCTAGGAGTACGACTAACAGCCAATTTAACAGCTGGTCACCTCTTAATTCAACTAATTGCTACAGGCGCCTTCGTACTTCTCCCCTTAATACCAACCGTAGCAATCATCACAACAACAGTACTGGTTCTCCTCACCCTATTAGAAGTTGCTGTAGCAATAATTCAAGCCTACGTCTTCGTTCTCCTACTAACACTGTATCTACAAGAAAACGTCTAATGGCCCATCAAGCACACCCTTACCACATAGTTGACCCCAGCCCTTGACCCCTAACAGGGGCAATTGCTGCCCTGCTGATAACATCAGGCCTCGCGACCTGATTTCATTTTCGCTCAACAACCTTAATAACCTTAGGAACAGCTCTACTGCTTCTTACAATATACCAATGATGACGAGACATCGTACGAGAAGGTACATTTCAAGGACATCATACACCCCCCGTACAAAAAGGTCTTCGATACGGGATGATTCTTTTCATTACCTCCGAAGTATTTTTTTTCCTAGGATTCTTCTGAGCCTTTTACCACGCAAGCCTAGCCCCCACTCCTGAGCTAGGGGGCTGCTGACCTCCAACGGGCATTACAACTCTTGACCCCTTTGAAGTCCCCCTCCTTAATACAGCTGTCCTACTTGCCTCCGGGGTAACGGTCACCTGAGCCCACCATAGCATTATGGAGGGAGAACGAAAACAGACCATTCAATCGCTAGCCTTAACTATTATTTTAGGCTTTTATTTTACATTTCTTCAAGGCCTGGAATATTATGAAGCCCCCTTTACAATTGCAGATGGCGTATACGGCTCCACCTTTTTCGTAGCCACTGGATTCCACGGACTACACGTTATTATTGGCTCCACATTTTTAGCTGTTTGCCTCCTACGACAAATCCAATACCACTTTACATCCGAGCACCACTTCGGGTTCGAAGCAGCTGCCTGATACTGACATTTCGTAGACGTTGTGTGATTATTCCTTTATATCTCTATCTACTGATGAGGCTCTTAATCTTTCTAGTATTAAAACTAGTATAAGTGACTTCCAATCACCCGGTCTTGGTTAAAATCCAAGGAAAGATAATGAACGTAGCAATAGCTGTAATTACCATCACTATCTTGCTTTCCGTAGTCCTGGCCATTGTATCCTTCTGGCTTCCCCAAATGACCCCCGACCACGAAAAGCTCTCCCCCTATGAATGTGGTTTCGACCCCTTAGGATCAGCCCGCCTACCATTTTCCCTCCGCTTCTTCCTAGTCGCCATTCTTTTCCTCCTTTTCGATTTAGAAATTGCCCTTCTCCTCCCACTCCCCTGAGGGGACCAATTAACTTCCCCCTTATTGACACTCTTCTGAGCCGTGGCCGTGCTTATTCTTCTTACCCTTGGCTTAGTTTACGAGTGAATTCAAGGAGGATTAGAATGAGCCGAATAGCCAATTAGTTTAAGAAAAATATTTGATTTCGGCTCAAAAGCTTATGGTTAAAGTCCATAATTGTCTAATGACTCCCGCTCACTTCGCTTTTTCATCGGCCTTTACCCTAGGACTGACAGGCCTAGCATTCCATCGAACACACCTCCTCTCTGCTCTTTTATGCTTAGAAGGGATGATGCTCTCTTTATTTATTGGACTTTCGATTTGAACCCTTCAACTAGGATCCACAAGTTTCTCTGCGGCTCCTATGCTTCTATTGGCTTTTTCAGCTTGTGAAGCAAGCGCAGGGCTTGCCTTGCTGGTAGCCACAGCTCGCACGCATGGTTCAGATCGCCTTCAAACCTTAAACCTCTTACAATGCTAAAAATCCTAATTCCCACCCTAATGCTTCTCCCCACAGCCTGGCTTGCCCCTGCCAAGTGATTATGATCTACTACCCTCTCCCACAGCCTAGTCATTGCATTAGCCAGCCTCACTTGACTAAAAAATACATCCGAAACAGGCTGATCTTGCCTCACGCCCTTCATAGCCACAGACCCCCTCTCAACACCCCTCCTTGTTCTTACCTGCTGACTACTCCCCCTTATAATTTTGGCGAGCCAAAGCCACACAGCACTCGAACCTATTAACCGCCAACGAACCTACATCAGCCTATTAACATCTCTACAAGTATTCCTTATTATAGCATTCGGTGCCACTGAACTCCTTATGTTTTATGTTATATTTGAAGCTACTCTCATCCCCACACTAATTATTATTACTCGGTGAGGTAACCAGGCGGAACGCCTTAATGCAGGAGTATATTTTTTGTTTTATACCCTAGCTGGCTCTCTTCCATTACTAGTTGCCCTCTTGCTTCTTCAAAAGGATACGGGCTCCCTCTCCCTCTTAACCATCCAATATACTAGCTCTACCCCTCTTTCATCTTATGCTGACAAGCTTTGATGAGCAGGCTGCCTAATTGCATTTTTAGTAAAAATACCCTTATATGGAGCACATCTATGGCTACCAAAAGCACATGTAGAAGCCCCAGTTGCAGGCTCAATGGTTCTAGCTGCAGTTCTTCTAAAACTAGGAGGCTACGGTATAATCCGAATAATAGTCATATTGGAACCTCTCACCAAGGAATTAAGCTATCCCTTTATTGTCCTCGCCCTCTGAGGTGTAATTATAACTGGCTCCACCTGCCTTCGCCAAACAGATCTCAAATCCCTCATCGCCTATTCATCCGTAAGCCACATGGGCCTGGTCGTTGGAGGTATTCTTATCCAGACACCTTGAGGTCTTGCCGGCGCTGTAATCCTTATGATTGCACACGGCCTAACGTCCTCGGCCCTCTTCTGCTTGGCCAACACAAATTATGAACGCCTCCATAGCCGGACAATACTATTAGCCCGAGGATTACAGATAGTGCTCCCACTTATAGCAACATGATGATTTATTGCCAGCCTCGCAAACTTAGCCCTTCCCCCTCTACCCAACCTCATGGGAGAACTTTTAATTATTACCTCATTATTTGGTTGATCATGATGAACCCTCGTACTCACAGGGGCAGGAACCCTTATTACCGCGAGCTATTCACTTTATATATTCCTCATGACCCAACGGGGTCCCCTCCCAGCACATATTATTAGCCTAAACCCCTCCTATACCCGGGAGCACCTAGTTATAGCCCTTCACCTCCTCCCCCTGCTTCTACTTGTCTTAAAGCCCGAATTAGTATGAGGCTGAACCACCTGTAGATATAGTTTAACAAAAATATTAGATTGTGATTCTAAAGACAGAGGTTAAAATCCCCTTATCCACCGAGAGAGGCTCGCCAGCAACGAAGACTGCTAATCTCCGTGACCTTGGTTGGACCCCAGGGCTCACTCGGCCTGCTCCTAAAGGATAACAGCTCATCCATTGGTCTTAGGAACCAAAAACTCTTGGTGCAAATCCAAGTAGCAGCTATGCACTCCTCATCACTTATTATATCATCCAGCTTAGTCATTATCTTTTTACTATTAGCATATCCTATCTTTACTACCCTGGAGCCTCGCCCCCGAAACCCCGACTGGGCGGTCTCCCATGTTAAGACAGCGGTCGCCCTGGCCTTCTTCGTTAGCCTAATCCCCCTATTTCTCTTTCTTAACGAGGGCGCAGAAGCAATCATCACCTCATGAAATTGAATGAACACACTAACCTTCGACGTGAACATTAGCTTCAAATTTGATCACTACTCAGTTATCTTCGTCCCCATTGCCCTCTACGTCACTTGGTCTATTCTAGAGTTTGCATCATGATATATACACGCAGACCCATACATAAACCGATTCTTTAAATACCTCCTAATTTTCCTTATTGCCATAATTATTCTTGTTACAGCAAACAATCTATTCCAACTTTTTATTGGCTGAGAAGGAGTAGGCATTATATCATTTCTACTCATTGGCTGGTGATACGGACGAGCGGATGCCAACACAGCGGCCCTTCAGGCCGTTGTGTATAATCGGGTCGGAGACATTGGATTGCTATTCACAATAGCATGAATAGCAACCAACGCTAACTCCTGAGAGTTACAACAGATTTTTGTAGCAACGAAAGACCTAGATCTTACCCTACCGCTACTAGGCCTAATTATTGCCGCTACAGGCAAATCAGCCCAATTTGGTCTTCACCCTTGACTCCCCTCTGCTATGGAGGGTCCTACACCGGTCTCTGCCCTACTGCATTCAAGCACCATAGTTGTTGCCGGTATTTTTCTCCTAGTACGAACAAGCCCTCTCCTGGAAAATAACCAAACTGCCCTCACCACCTGCCTATGCCTAGGTGCCCTAACAACGCTATTTACAGCCACCTGTGCCCTAACCCAAAATGATATCAAAAAGATCGTAGCATTCTCCACATCAAGTCAACTTGGCCTAATAATAGTTACTATTGGCTTAAATCAACCTCAACTAGCCTTCCTCCACATTTGCACCCATGCCTTCTTTAAGGCAATACTATTCCTCTGTTCTGGCTCAATTATTCACAGCCTCAACGACGAACAAGATATCCGAAAAATAGGAGGTATACATCACCTTGCCCCCTTTACATCCTCCTGCCTCACTATTGGTAGTTTAGCCCTCACAGGCACCCCCTTTCTGGCAGGATTCTTCTCCAAAGATGCCATTATTGAAGCACTAAACACATCCCACCTAAACGCCTGAGCCCTAGTCCTAACCCTTCTAGCCACCTCATTCACGGCCATCTACAGTCTCCGCGTAGTGTTTTTTGTCTCAATGGGCCACCCACGGTTTAACGCTATTTCCCCCATCAATGAAAATAACCCAGCAGTTATTAACCCTTTAAAGCGACTTGCTTGAGGAAGCATTGTCGCTGGCCTCCTAATTATTTCAAGCATTACCCCTCTTAAGACCCCTGTGATATCTATACCCCCATTGCTCAAACTAGCTGCCCTTGTGGTTACAATTATGGGATTACTCATTGCCCTCGAGCTAGCAACACTCACCAATAAACAGTACAAAGTTACCCCTAATCTAACTACCCACCACTTCTCCAACATGTTAGGCTTTTTCCCCTCGATCGTTCACCGATTTACCCCCAAACTAAATCTAGTTTTAGGACAGACACTTGCCAGCCAACTGATTGACCAAACTTGACTAGAGAAAGTAGGCCCCAAAGCAATCTCCTCATCAAATATTCCCTTAATTACAACAACAAGCAACACCCAACAAGGAATAATTAAGACATACCTCACCCTATTCCTTCTCACCCTGACCCTTGCTGCCCTATTATTTACCCGTTAAACTGCCCGAAGAGCCCCCCGACTTAACCCCCGAGTTAACTCCAACACAACAAACAAGGTGAGAAGCAGGACCCACGCACTAAGTACTAACATCCCTCCCCCTAATGAGTACATTAACGCAACCCCTCCAATATCACCTCGCAGGACAGAGAGCTCACTAAGTTCATCAGCCGGCACCCATGAAGACTCATATCACCCCCCTCAAAATACACTAGAAGCCACCCCCACCCCTACCAAATATATCAACATGTCGCCTACAACAGGACCACTTACCCAACTTTCCGGGTAGGGCTCAGCGGCAAGCGCCGCCGAGTACGCAAACACGACTAGTATCCCACCCAAGTAAATCAAAAACAACACCAACGATAGAAAGGGTCCCCCATGACCAACCAATACTCCACACCCCATGCCCGCCACAACTACTAACCCCAAGGCAGCAAAGTAAGGAGAAGGGTTAGAAGCAACTGCAACCAACCCTAGAACTAATCCAATTAAAAATAAAGACATAATGTAAGTCATAATTCCTGCCAGGACTTTAACCAGAACTAATGGCTTGAAAAACCACCGTTGTTATTCAACTACAAGAACCCACTAATGGCAAGTCTACGAAAGACACATCCTCTCCTCAAAATCGCAAACAATGCCCTAGTTGACCTACCCGCCCCCTCAAATATTTCAGTGTGATGAAACTTCGGCTCTCTCTTAGGACTCTGCTTAATTATTCAAATCCTCACAGGACTATTTTTAGCCATACACTACACCTCTGATATTGCTACGGCTTTTTCTTCCGTTGCTCATATTTGCCGAGACGTAAATTACGGGTGATTCATCCGAAACCTTCACGCCAACGGCGCATCCTTCTTCTTTGTATGCATCTATGCCCACATTGGCCGCGGACTTTACTACGGCTCATACCTCTATAAAGAGACATGAAATATCGGAGTAGTTCTGCTACTTCTAGTTATAATAACTGCTTTCGTCGGTTACGTATTACCCTGAGGCCAAATGTCCTTTTGAGGTGCCACCGTTATCACCAACCTACTCTCTGCAGTACCCTACGTAGGTAACGCCCTTGTCCAATGAATTTGAGGTGGATTCTCAGTAGACAATGCAACCCTTACCCGATTCTTTGCCTTCCACTTTTTATTTCCCTTTGTAATTGCAGGCGCAACCATGGTCCACCTCCTTTTCCTTCATCAAACAGGATCAAATAACCCCCTCGGCCTAAATTCAGATGCGGATAAAATAAGCTTCCACCCCTACTTCTCATACAAAGACTTATTAGGGTTTGCAGTACTTGTTATTGCCCTCACATGTCTAGCTTTGTTCTCACCCAACCTGCTAGGTGACCCAGACAACTTCACCCCCGCCAATCCGCTAGTTACTCCTCCCCACATTAAGCCAGAGTGATATTTCCTGTTCGCATATGCAATTCTACGCTCCATTCCCAATAAACTCGGAGGAGTCTTAGCCCTCCTAGCTTCCATCCTTATTCTGATACTCGTACCGTTTCTACACACGTCTAAACAACGAAGCCTCACTTTCCGGCCACTTACACAATTCTTGTTTTGAACCCTAATCGCAGACGTTATTATTCTCACCTGAATCGGGGGAATACCTGTGTCACACCCGTTCGTTATTATCGGACAAATCGCATCCTTTTTATACTTTTTCCTCTTTCTAGTCCTTACACCACTAGCAGGCTATGCAGAGGACAAAGCACTTGAATGAGCTTGCACTAGTAGCTCAGCGTCAGAGCCCTGGTCTTGTAAACCAGATGTCGGAGGTTAAAATCCTCCCTACTGCTCAAAGAAAGGAGATTTTAACTCCCACCCCTGGCTCCCAAAGCCAGGATTCTTAGTTAAACTATTCTTTGTAATATATGTACAATAATTTTATATACATATATGTATTATCAACATTAATTTATATTAACCATATCATATAGCATTCAAGTACATTCATGTTATATCACCATATCTAGGATTTAACCATTCAAGTATTATATAATACGAATAATTTTACAAAAAGCAAACAATAAAAATCAACAAACAATTATAAATACCGGGCGAAGATTTAAGACCTAACACAAATACTCATAAGTTAAGTTATACCTTTATTCAAAATCCCAACAAACTCAAATACTTAATGTAGTAAGAACCGACCAACAAGTCCATTTCTTAATGTTAACGGTTATTGAAGGTGAGGGACAATAATTGTGGGGGTTTTACGTAGTGATTTATTCCTGGCATTTGGTTCCTATTTCAGGGCCACAAATTGTAAACCTCCCCATAAACTTATCGTAGAAGGCATAAGTTAATGGTGGAAAACAAAAGCGGGAGCGGCCACCATGCCGAGCGTTCTTTCCATCGGGCATTTAGCTCTTTTTTTTTTTTTCTCTTTTCAATAGACATTTCACAGTGCACGCAATCTGATTAACAAGGTTGGAATCATCTTAGGAAGCAAGGAAATAGCATGCGTGGTGAAAAGTCTTTACAAAAGAATTACATATAAAGATTTCAAGGACATAAAGTAGTGAAATTTAGTCGGAAGATATCTATATTACCCCCTTTTGGCTTTTTCGCGTTAAACCCCCCTACCCCCCTAAACTCCTGAGATAACTAACGCTCCTGTAAACCCCCCGGAAACAGGAAAACCTCGAGTCGTTTTTTATGGTTTCAAAATGTTTTTATTTACATTATTATAAGTTTTTTTTGATTAATCTAATAAAATTTAAAAAAATGTTAGGCGAGGCCCAACAAAGCCTCGCCTGCATAAAAGGTTAGTCCTAGCTTAACTATCAATTCACCCATTAAAAACATAAGATATATACCCATCAACCCCCGGGCCGCAAGTAGAATATTTAACCCCAAGGACATTATAACCCCTGAGATAACTAACATTTATACACACAACTTCAAAAAACAGGAAAGTCCCGAACCATATTTTTTATGGTTTCAAAATGTTTTTATTTACATTATTATAAGTTTTTTTTGATTAATCTAATAAAATTTAAAAAAATGTTAGGCGAGGCCCAACAAAGCCTCGCCTGCATAAAAGGTTAGTCCTAGCTTAACTATCAATTCACCCATTAAAAACATAAGATATATACCCATCAACCCCCGGGCCGCAAGTAGAATATTTAACCCCAAGGACATTATAACCCCTGAGATAACTAACATTTATACACACAACTTCAAAAAACAGGAAAGTCCCGAACCATATTTTTTATGGTTTCAAAATGTTTTTATTTACATTATTATAAGTTTTA